TATATTTTTTCTATACACCCATTTGTATACATTTCAATCAATCCAAAAGAATTGCAAGTCAACTGCTTGAATTCCTGATTTTTTATATCTCTTCTTATGCTTATGGATCCGGGGGCCCATCGAAAGAATTAATGTAGGAAGAATAGTACGGGCATATACTATATACCATATAAATACCATATCATATATTAGAGAATTCTATAAATATAATCTAATAATATATATTAATAAATAATAAGAATATAATAATAAAAGAAAACTATTTAATAGAGGATTCAATAGAAAATAGAAATCTAATAATAATATAATACTACTGATATATATAAGAAATAATATATAGATAAACTAAAGCAAGTCAAGTTTTTTTTAAGCTTTCGCAAAACGATCACAATTGATACAAGTAGATTTTTCAGTAAAGTACTATATTAGTAATATTCCTAGCTCTAAAGCCCGCTCCTTCCCCATACTACAAGTGAAAGAGAAAATGTAAACACTACCATTAAAGCAGCCCAAGTGAGACTTACTATATCCATGCGAATGATGTCCCCTATCTCTATGAAATGAAGGAATTATTCCATTATTAATTCATAATCATAGTGGAATCAATGGTGCAGAGTCAAAATAGGATTCTTACTTACGGCTCTTTATGAAAGAATTTCATGAATCCACTCATAAAAAGTTCCAATTCTTTCTATTTCAATAGAAAGAATTGGAAAAAAAAGAAAATATACAAATAGAAAGAAGAGCCATTCAACCATTCTGATGAAATTTATGAGCAGCACTCAGAGCCTCTAGTGAGTCTGGATACCTGGATACAAAGTATCTTCAGTTCTTTGCCACAATTCTTAAATGAAATTCCCATCAGCCTATCCAATCTAATTTCATCGCAGACAGAGTGAGTAGACACTACCTCAATATTAAGAAAGTTATATTGTAAAATAATGAGGGAGTCTTTATAGTCTTTTTTAGAATCCTTTCTTCAACCTTAGTAGCCAAAACGGAGTGTCTCTTAGGAACCTTTGGATACCAAGATTTCCGACTTCTTACTTTCATAGTTCTGATGCCCAGAATTAATTCTCACTATTTCTTTTATTTGATTCAATTCAGAATAGCCCAAACCAATCATTAATAAGATTGGGTTGCTTCAGATTTATTGTTACCTTTTTGAGCCACACTCAGAACCCAGATTTTGAGAAAAAAGATGACAGTCTTTTATAGGCCTACGGGTTCTCAAAATCAAGTATCAACAGACCTAGCCCTTGCCTATGCTTTTGCGGGGCAAGAATTCGTCAAGTTCGATCAAAAAATTCCAAGTATTTTTTTGTTGATCAGGCGACACCCAGATTCGAACTGGGGATAAAGGATTTGCAGTCCCCCGCCTTACCACTTGGCCATGCCGCCAAATTCCATCCAAAATGGATAAAGAAATTATATAATATATATTCTTATACTTATATTCTTATTCTCTTTCTATAATCTATAATTATATTATTATTCTCTTTCTTTTCCTCTCCTCATTTTGTTTTGATTTGAATTTTTTACTTTCTTAATTTCTTTTATTTTTGGATCTTGAATCCCATTGTACTTATTTTTTTTTCCAAAAAATAATTCCTCTTTTTTATTGGATCCTGTTTCTATTCTTTTCTTCGATTGATTTTATCTCAAAACACGCGTCGCTTAAAAACTTACCTTCTCTTTTCACTTTTCTATAGAAAAGTGAAAAGATTCCTGGCCCCGGTCACAGACTGTAAAATGCAGGGCAATTTAGAATAATTCACTCTTTACTTCATTAACTATTTACTTATTAATCTTTTACTCTTACTTACTTTGAATTAGTGAACGGCTCTTAATTTTGTATCTCCATTTGTATTACCTCTAATGGATGCAAAATCCAATTGATTTACGACTAATCATTATCTATTACATTATCAATTAGAATTATAAGAAAATATATGTGTATATGTAAACCCCAGAACAGTGTAAACTCCAGAACAGAAATTTTTATACATGGATACTGAGCCCGGGTCTATTTCTTATGCACATATCCCTATATAGGATCATCGTGCTTGAATATTTCATTGAATATGAATAGAAGATAGACATTATGTATAGAGTGCGACCTAACCTATGTTGCACCAAGTTCAATTATGATAAAAGATGTGATATACGGATAGCTATATTGGCATGTACTTCCTAAAGATTACTCCTATGAGTATATACGTACGCAATTCCATTGTATTTTAGAAATTATACTACCAAAAAAAGATTTGTGAATTCCTTTTTGAACATTCAATTGTGTGTGCTAAAAAAAGGGAAACTCTATGCTGTTTCTGATTCTTCTGTTTTTATCTTATTCATAGAGAGTAGATTGAATCCTAAATTCATTGATTTTTTATTTTTTTGCACCCTGATCATAATATCATAATAAAAGAATTAGGTATAAATTGGATCAATTTTGATATCCGATAAAAGACTCCATCAGCCTAAGTGACAGAATTTT